AGATATTTCTTTCGAGGCTCCAAGATAACGAGAAAATTCTTTTCTTACGAAATGTTTTTTTTTTAATTTAAAAGGGGGATTCATGTAAAAATGACTCCCTTCTATTTCTCCTATTTCCAATCGATTAAATCAATGAATTAGAACGAATTAACTGATTGATAGATCTAGATTTTTTAGACTGGGGTTAATGGATACCTTTCTAGCATAATTCTATATAGACTACGATTCCATACCCTACAAATTCTCAAATTTCTTTCCGGTTTTAGAGTTCTCAGCAACAAACCTCTTCCCTTACCCCTCTATTCTAAATTCATAAAACATTTTGTATAGTGGATTGTATACTTGCTATGTACACAACATAAAAAAGGGGTGGTTATTCTATTTTCATCATAGAATGATTAGTCAATCTTTTTCTTCTTTGTATCATAATTTCTCGAGTTACTCGAATCTGTAACTTCAATGAAATAGGAATAGTTCCCTTCGTTTGTATACTACTACATTAGGATATTAGGATGAAATCGAATTGGGTTCAAATATTTCTTAAATATTTCTTATCGATTCCTGTCAAAAAGGAACAATTGGAATAGAAGGCCCATAATCTTTTTTTCAAATCAATCTGTTTTGTTTTTATGTTATTTTGTACTGTACAATTCTTTTCTTTGTGGGATCATTTTCCCGCGAGAGGGAATGAGAAGAATTATAGAATGGATTGCTAGCTATGCCTAGATCGCGGATAAATGAAAATTTTATTGATAAGACCTTTTCAATTGTAGCCAATATCTTATTGCAAATAATTCCGACAACTTCAGGAGAAAAGGAGGCATTTACCTATTACAGAGATGGTGTGATTTGATTCTTTTTTTTTTTTATTTCTCTCGGTCTTACGAGAAAGACACGTGTTTCGGGAAAATTTTTGAAAGAAATCTACGCTTGTTGAAGGTGAAGTTTGGAAATAGAACAATTCCTTCTGTCGTGTATCCTCGATTAATGCAACCTCAGATGCTATGTTTCAATTTTAGATTCTAGTATTGAGCGAAAGGTTACACCTAGAGGTTCTGTATTATAGGGCAATCCTACTCCACTAGTACCGATGGACAGCATAAGGGAAGAAGCACTACACCTAGGAATCAACAACACGAAAACCTTGTTAGAAATTACCCCTTTCCTTATTGGGCTCGGGACTAAAAGAATGGTTGGGACAACAAACATCCATCTCGTTCGTATTTGGATACCAATATAACCATCGAAGGCTGTTGAAGTGACTAATTCCTGGAAATTAGGAGGCGTTGAAAACAAAGAAATTGTTGGAGTTCTCTTTTCTATCTAGTCCCAATACGCTTGATGTTAAGAAAAGATCTCTTGCAGGAAGGTTGGCTAGAGATTTCTTGTAAAAACACTAGTCCTGCTCAGTCCATAATGAGAATATTTTCATCTTTTTTTATTTCATGTATTATTCTCCTTATGCACATAAGGGAGGAGCCGTATGAGATGAAAATCTCACGTACGGTTCTGGAACGGAGATTCTTGTAATTGAATGGCGACCGTAACGGATGTCAGCTCAATCTGAAGGAAATTATGCGGAAGCTCTACAGAATTATTATGAAGCTATGCGACTAGAAATTGATCCCTATGATCGAAGTTATATACTCTATAATATAGGTCTTATCCATACAAGTAATGGAGAACATACGAAAGCTTTGGAATATTATTTTCGAGCACTAGAACGAAATCCATTCTTACCACAAGCTTTTAATAATATGGCCGTGATCTGTCATTACGTGCGACTATCTTCACTATAGAAGTCAAAAAAAAAGAAAAAAAAAAGGCTTTCTACATATGCATCGTCTAAAACAACGATTTTTATCAGCTGTAGCAAAGAAAGAAACTTCATAGAAGTTGAAATATGAAGAAATAGATATACCTAGCTACTTTTTTCTATGGATAAAAAAAAGGATCTAATTGGTAGAGGAAGCACCGTAAAGATCAATTAGCGAGGTTTGGGGCCGATACAATAATAACTGCGTACTTATGTCATCATGGTAGATATACTTATCTCATCATGTGAGATAAAAATTAGGAATCCACTTATGTAATAGAGTGGATCCACTAAAGTCTTGAGCAGCGGTGTAGGATCAGATCCCAACGATAGTAAGTCTTTTCTTTCTTAGGAAGGAAAGTCTTTTTCAAAGATTCTATATAAATTTCTATACGAAACCGAGATAGTTACCTTTCAGAAAATTCTAACGATAGGGGCATTTTTTCTTCTGAAGATGGGAAAAAAGATAAAACGAAATAAAACGGATTATTAATCCAAATTTAATCCAAATTTCAGTTTAAAACTCATGTAATGAACCTCTTTGGTTAACCCGAAAAATGGGATAGATCCATGAGAAATCCCATTTTTTAGATATGGAACGGGACACCAAAAGAATTGATGAGCCGTATGAGGTAGGAAACTCTCAAGTACGGTTCTAAGGGAAGGAATTAATCCACCTATTCC